GTTAGCGTAGCTTAACCAAAGCATAACACTGAAGATGTTAAGATGGGCCGTGAACAAGCCCCGCAAACACAAAGGTTTGGTCCTGACTTTACTATCAGTTTTAGCCCAATTTACACATGCAAGCCTCCCCAACCCTGTGAGAATGCCCTCAGCTTTCCCGCCCGGAGACGAGGAGCTGGCATCAGGCACAACACCTAACAAGCCCAAGACGCCTTGCTTAGCCACACCCCCAAGGGAACTCAGCAGTGATAGACATTAAGCCATGAGTGAAAACTTGACTTAGTTAGGGCTAAGAGGGTCGGTAAAACTCGTGCCAGCCACCGCGGTTATACGAGAGACCCAAACTGATTAAACTCGGCGTAAAGAGTGGTTATGGAAAACACAATACTAAAGCTGAAGACCCCCTAAGCCGTTATACGCATTTGGTGACTCGAATCTCTAATACGAAAGTAGCTTTATTTCATCCAACCAGAACCCACGACAGCTAGGCCACAAACTGGGATTAGATACCCCACTATGCCCTGCCGTAAACTTAGATATTTTCTTACAATAAATATCCGCCTGGGAACTACGAGCGCTAGCTTAAAACCCAAAGGACTTGGCGGTGCTTTAGACCCCCCTAGAGGAGCCTGTTCTAGAACCGATAACCCCCGTTTGACCTCACTACTTCTTGCTCTCCCCGCCTATATACCGCCGTCGCCAGCTTACCCTATGAAGGCCCCACAGTAAGCAGAATGGGTAATACCCAAAACGTCAGGTCGAGGTGTAGCGTACGAAGTAGGAAGAAATGGGCTACATTATCTGAGACAGATTACTCACGAAAGGCTACCTGAAACAGATAGCCTGAAGGCGGATTTAGCAGTAAGGAAAGAGCAGAGCGCTTTCCTGAAGTCGGCTCTGAAGCGCGCACACACCGCCCGTCACTCTCCCCAACAGTACCCTTATCTAGTACCTTAACATAATAATAACCGCAAGGGGAGGCAAGTCGTAACATGGTAAGTGTACCGGAAGGTGCACTTGGAACAATCAGGGTGTGGCTGAGACAGTAAAGCACCTCACTTACACCGAGAGAACATCCATGCAAGTTGGATCACCCTGAACTAAACAGCTAGCTCAACCATGAAAATTGAATTAACAACATTAACCAACCTAACACAAAATAACTACATCAACCAAACCATTCTACCACCCCAGTATGGGCGACAGAAAAGGACTAACGAAGCCATAGATGAAGTACCGCAAGGGAAAACTGAAAGAGAGATGAAATAGCGCACTAAAGTAAATAAAAGCAGAGACCCACCCTCGTACCTTTTGCATCATGATCTAGCCAGTAATATCAAGCAAGGAGCCCCCTAGTTTGAACCCCCGAAACCAGACGAGCTACTCCGGGACAGCCTAACATAGGGCCAACCCGTCTCTGTGGCAAAAGAGTGGGAAGATCCCCGAGTAGAGGTGAAAGACCTACCGAGTCAGGTTATAGCTGGTTGCCCAGGAAATGAATAAAAGTTCAGCTCCGTCAAGCCCCCACCCCAGTAAAATCAAGGTAAAAGGACATATACGGAAGTTAGTTAAAGGAGGTACAGCTCCCTTAACAAAGGACACAACCTTCACAGGAGGCTAAAGAATACATTAAGCCAAGGCCACAGGTTTCAGTGGGCCTAAGAGCAGCCACCTGGACAGAAAGCGTTAAAGCTCAAACCGAATCAAGCCCATTATACTATTAAATACCTCTAATGCCCCTAACCAGTACTGAGCCTCTCCATGCCCACATGGAAAAGACCATGCTAGAACGAGTAATAAGAAGAAAGAACTTCTCCCCGCACACGTGTACGTCGAACCGGACTATCCACCGACAATTAACGAACCCAATAACAGAGGTCCATGCACCACCGCCACATAAAGCCAAGAAAACCACGCAAATCCAATCGTTAACCCCACACAGGAGTGCAAACAAGGAAAGACTTAAAGAATAAAAAGGAACTCGGCAAACCCAGACCCCGCCTGTTTACCAAAAACATCGCCTCCTGCCCAAATTATCCCATAGGAGGTCCCGCCTGCCCTGTGACCAAAAGTTTAACGGCCGCGGTATCCTAACCGTGCAAAGGTAGCGCAATCAATTGTCTTTTAAATGGAGACCTGTATGAATGGCATAACGAGGGTCCAACTGTCTCTTTTTTCTAGTCAATGAAACTGATCTGCCCGTGCAGAAGCGGGCATAAACACACAAGACGAGAAGACCCTATGGAGCTTTAGACGCTCACCAACCACCAAAAGCAGGTTCACCAACTTTGAACCTCCAAACAAAGTGAAACTGGCACAAACGTCTTCGGTTGGGGCGACCACGGAGGAAAGCAAAGCCTCCGAGAGGAATTAGGAAATAACCTTAAACCAAGAGCCACAGCTCTAGGTCACAAAACATTTGACCGAAATGATCCGGCTCCTTGCCGATCAACGAACCGAGTTACCCTAGGGATAACAGCGCAATCCTCTCCCAGAGTCCATATCGACGAGAGGGTTTACGACCTCGATGTTGGATCAGGACATCCTATTGGTGCAGCCGCTATTAAGGGTTCGTTTGTTCAACGATTAAAGTCCTACGTGATCTGAGTTCAGACCGGAGTAATCCAGGTCAGTTTCTATCTGTGACGCTACCCTTCCTAGTACGAAAGGACCGGAATGATGAGGCCCATACCCCAGGCACGCCTCCCTCCAATCCAATGAATACAACTAAAATGGAAAAAGGAGAGCAACCCCACTTACCCAAGATAAGGGTTCGCTGGAGTGGCAGAGCCCGGTAAATGCAAGAAACCTAAGCCTTCCCCACCAGAGGTTCAAATCCTCTCTTCAGCTATGCTACAAACCATTATAGTGCACATCATCAACCCCCTCATTTACATCATCCCAGTACTACTGGCAGTGGCCTTTCTAACCCTAATCGAACGAAAAGTCCTAGGTTATATACAATTACGAAAAGGACCCAACGTAGTAGGACCATATGGCCTCCTCCAACCTATCGCAGACGGAGTAAAATTATTTATTAAAGAACCAATCCGACCCTCCACATCTTCCCCCTTCCTCTTCTTAGCAACCCCCACCCTGGCCCTAACACTAGCCCTTGCCTTATGAGCACCCCTTCCCTTTCCATACCCCGTCACAGACATGAACCTAAGCATACTATTTATCCTAGCCATATCTAGCCTGGCCGTCTACTCTATCCTAGGGTCAGGATGAGCATCCAACTCCAAATACGCATTAATTGGAGCTTTACGAGCAGTAGCTCAAACCATCTCTTACGAAGTAGCCCTAGGACTTATTCTTCTATGCACTGTCGTATTTGCTGGAGGCTTTACTTTATCAATATTTAGCACAACCCAAGAAGGAATCTGACTTATGGCCCCCGCCTGACCTCTCGCAGCAATATGATACGTCTCTACCCTAGCAGAAACTAATCGTGCACCCTTCGACCTCACCGAAGGCGAGTCAGAACTAGTTTCAGGATTTAATGTAGAATACGCAGGAGGACCCTTTGCATTATTCTTCCTTGCCGAATATGCCAACATTCTATTTATAAACACACTATCCGCTATCCTATTCATAGGTGCCTCACATATCCCCTCCTTTCCAGAACTTACTACAATCAGCATTATAACTAAAGCTGCCCTTCTATCAAGCATGTTTCTCTGAATTCGAGCCTCCTATCCCCGCTTCCGTTACGACCAATTAATACATCTAGTATGAAAAAACTTCCTCCCCCTCACACTCGCCCTAATTCTCTGACATATCGCCCTCCCAGTAGGTTCTGCAGGCTTACCCCCACAACTCTAATACCCCGGAGCTGTGCCCGAACGCCCAAGGGACACTTTGATAGAGTGATTCAAGGGGGTTAAACTCCCCCCAGCTCCTTAGAAAGAAGGGATTCGAACCCATCCTCCAGAGATCAAAACTCTGGGTGCTTCCACTACACCACTTCCTAGTAGAGTCAGCTAAACAAGCTTTCGGGCCCATACCCCGAACATGTTGGTTAAAACCCTTCCTCTACTAATGAGCCCATACGTACTTATTATTATCGTATCTAGCCTCGGATTAGGAACTACCCTAACTTTCGCCAGCTCACACTGACTCCTAGCATGAATAGGTTTAGAAATTAACACTCTAGCCATCATTCCACTCATAGCCCACCAACACCACCCCCGAGCCATTGAAGCAACCACCAAATACTTCCTCGCCCAAGCCACAGCCGCTGCAATGATTCTATTTGCCAGTGTATCAAATGCATGAATGTCTGGCCAATGAGAAATTTCTCACCTATCCCACCCCCTTGCCTCCACCATCGCAACAGTAGCCCTGGCACTAAAAATCGGCCTAGCCCCCACACACTTCTGACTCCCCGAAGTTATTCAAGGAGTTACATTAAGCACAGGCCTAGTACTATCCACATGACAAAAACTTGCCCCATTCGCCCTCATCCTACAAATCGCATATAACACACACCCCTACCTACTCACAACCCTAGCCCTGTCCTCAACCCTAATTGGAGGATGAGGAGGCCTTAACCAAACCCAACTTCGGAAAATCCTAGCATACTCCTCAATCGCCCATTTAGGATGAATAATCTTAGTAGCCCAAATAGCACCTCAAATAACCATCCTAGCATTAACAACATACATTGTTATAACAACAGCAATATTCCTAACATTAAACATAATTGGATCAACCAAAATAACAACACTAGCCCTAGCCTGAACTAAGACACCCACCCTAACCGCACTAGCCTGCCTAACCCTCCTCTCTCTAGGAGGACTCCCTCCACTTACAGGATTTATACCCAAATGACTAATTCTTCAGGAGCTAACCAATCAAGAACTTCCTGTAACAGCCACAATCATTGCCCTCACAGCCCTCCTAGGACTATTCTACTACCTACGAATTGCATACGTAATAACCATAACCATTTTTCCCCAAACTTCCCACGCCCCCACATCATGACGCACCCCTATAACCAAACGACCCACCATCTTGCTATGCACAATAACCACAACAGCTACCTGCCTCCTTCCCCTCACCCCCTCAATCATTACTCTAATTAACTAAGGGCTTAGGATAGCACATAGACCATGAGCCTTCAAAGCTCCAAGCAGGAGTGAAAATCTCCTAGCCCTTGAATAAGACCTGCAAGATTTTACCTCACATCCTCTGAATGCAACCCAGATACTTTAATTAAGCTAAGGCCTTTCTAGATGAGAAGGCCTCGATCCTACAAAATCTTAGTTAACAGCTAAGCGCCCAAGCCAGCGAGCATCCATCTACTCCCCGCCGTCCAAGGACGAAAGGCGGGATAAGCCCCGGTAGACATCACTCTACGTCTTCAGGTTTGCAACCTAACATGAACTTCACCACAGAGCTTCTGGCAAGAAGAGGAATTAAACCTCTGTACTCGGAGCTACAATCCGCCGCCTACACCCTCGGCCATCCTACCTGTGGCAATCACACGTTGATTTTTCTCAACAAACCATAAAGACATTGGCACCCTCTATTTAGTATTTGGTGCCTGAGCGGGAATGGTGGGCACTGCTCTGAGTCTTTTGATCCGAGCAGAGCTAAGTCAACCCGGCTCGCTCCTGGGGGATGACCAAATTTATAACGTAATCGTTACAGCACATGCCTTCGTAATAATTTTCTTCATAGTAATACCTATCCTGATCGGAGGGTTTGGAAACTGACTGGTTCCTCTAATAATTGGGGCACCCGACATAGCATTCCCACGAATAAATAACATAAGCTTCTGACTCCTCCCACCCTCATTTCTCCTTCTACTCTCCTCCTCTGGAGTAGAAGCTGGGGCAGGTACAGGATGAACAGTTTATCCACCCTTATCTGGTAACTTGGCCCATGCAGGGGCATCTGTTGATCTGACTATTTTCTCTCTCCACCTGGCAGGTATTTCATCCATCCTTGGAGCAATCAACTTTATCACCACAATTATTAACATGAAACCTCCCGCCATCTCACAATACCAAACGCCACTGTTTGTTTGAGCTGTTCTTGTAACTGCTGTCCTTCTTCTGCTTTCTCTTCCCGTCCTGGCTGCTGGGATCACCATACTGCTCACAGATCGCAATCTGAACACCACATTCTTTGATCCTGCAGGAGGTGGAGATCCAATTCTCTACCAACATCTTTTCTGATTCTTCGGTCATCCCGAAGTATACATCCTAATTCTCCCCGGATTTGGAATAATCTCCCACATTGTAGCTTACTATGCTGGAAAAAAAGAACCTTTCGGATATATAGGAATGGTCTGAGCAATACTGTCAATTGGTCTTCTAGGGTTTATTGTATGAGCCCACCATATATTTACAGTTGGAATAGATGTTGACACCCGAGCTTATTTTACATCAGCAACAATAATTATTGCTATTCCCACCGGAGTTAAAGTATTTAGCTGACTTGCTACACTACACGGAGGATCAATTAAATGGGAAGCCCCATTTCTCTGAGCTCTAGGATTTATCTTTCTATTTACAGTAGGCGGCCTAACTGGAATTGTCCTATCTAATTCCTCCTTAGATATTGTCTTGCATGACACATATTATGTAGTAGCACATTTCCATTATGTTTTATCAATAGGCGCTGTATTTGCCATCATAGCCGGATTCGTGCACTGATTCCCTCTATTCACTGGGTATACTCTCCACAGTACTTGATCAAAAATCCATTTTGGGGTAATATTTGCCGGAGTAAATATAACCTTCTTCCCCCAACATTTCCTCGGCCTGGCAGGAATGCCCCGACGATACTCTGACTACCCCGACGCCTACACCCTCTGAAACACAGTGTCCTCAATCGGATCACTAGTTTCCCTTGTAGCTGTTATTATATTTTTATTCATTTTGTGAGAAGCTTTCACATCCCAGCGAGAAGTCGCATCAGTGGAACTCACCACAACAAACGTGGAATGACTACACGGCTGCCCCCCTCCTTACCACACCTTTGAAGAACCAGCCTTCGTACAAGTACAAGCAAAATAACGAGAAAGGGAGGAATCGAACCCCCGTAAGATGGTTTCAAGCCAACTACATGACCACTCTGCCACTTCCTTAAATGAGATGCTAGTAAAACCATTACTTTGCTTTGTCAGGGCAAAATTGTGGGTTAAAACCCCACGCAACTCAACTCAGAGCTTAATGGCACATCCCTCACAAATAGGATTGCAAGACGCGGCCTCCCCTGTTATAGAAGAACTTCTACACTTCCACGACCATGCCCTAATAATCGTCGCATTAATCAGTATGTTTGTCCTTTACATTATACTCCTATTAGTAACAACCAAACTTACTGACAAATACATTTTAGACTCGCAAGAAGTTGAAATTGTTTGAACCGTTTTACCAGCTATTATCCTAATTGTGCTTGCACTCCCCTCATTGCGAATTCTCTATCTCATAGATGAAATCAACGACCCCCACCTAACGATCAAAGCCATAGGCCATCAATGATATTGAAGCTATGAATACACAGACTACAAAGATTTAGGCTTTGACTCATACATGATCCCAACCCAAGATCTTGCCCCAGGACAATTCCGCCTCTTAGAAACAGACCACCGGATAGTGGTTCCAATGGAATCTCCAATTCGAATTCTCGTCTCAGCAGAAGATGTACTTCACTCCTGAGCTGTTCCTTCTTTAGGAATCAAAATAGATGCAGTGCCAGGACGACTCAACCAAACTGCTTTTATTGCCTCCCGCCCCGGAGTTTTTTATGGTCAATGCTCCGAAATCTGCGGAGCCAACCATAGTTTTATACCAATCGTAGTAGAAGCCGTCCCCCTAGAACACTTCGAGAACTGGTCCTCACTAATACTTGAAGACGCCTCACTAGGAAGCTAAATCGGACCCAGCGTCAGCCTTTTAAGCTGAAAATTGGTGACCTCCAACCACCCCTAGTGACATGCCCCAACTCAATCCCTCCCCCTGATTTGCGATCCTTATCTTCTCCTGATTCATTTTTCTAACAATAGTCCCCCAAAAAGTGCTAACCCTTGTATTTAGTAATGAACCAACACCCGGAGCAGCTAAAAAAGCTAAACCCGGATCCTGAAACTGACCATGATACTAAGCCTCTTTGACCAATTCCTTAGCCCAACACTCCTAGGAATCCCCCTTATTGCACTAGCAATCGCACTCCCATGAATTCTTCTTCCCACTATTTCTCTTCGATGACAAAACTCCCGACTATTAGTTCTTCAAGAATGATTTATCAACCGCTTCACCCACCAATTACTTACCCCATTAAACCTGGGGGGCCACAAATGAGCAATAATCCTTGCATCTCTAATACTATTCTTAATTTCCATTAACATACTAGGGCTTCTACCCTACACATTCACACCGACAACCCAACTCTCCATAAACTTAGGACTTGCTATTCCACTATGACTTGCCACGGTAGTAATTGGAATACGAAATCAACCAACCGCAGCCCTAGGACACCTTTTACCCGAAGGAACACCAATCCCACTTATCCCAATCCTTATCGTCATCGAAACAATTAGCCTACTTATTCGACCTCTAGCCCTAGGAGTACGACTAACCGCCAACCTCACAGCAGGACATCTTCTCATACACTTAATTTCCATAGGCGTATACGGACTTCTCTCTATAATACCAGCTATTGCTGTAATATCATTTCTAGTCCTACTTCTACTTACTTTATTAGAAGTAGCCGTAGCAATAATTCAAGCATACGTCTTCGTTCTTTTGTTAAGCCTATATCTACAAGAAAACGTTTAATGGCCCACCAAGCACACGCATTCCATATGGTAGACCCAAGCCCATGACCGCTCACCGGAGCAATTGGCGCCCTGCTGCTAACCTCCGGCACTGCAATCTGATTCCACTTTCATTCAATCACCCTAATAACACTAGGGCTTATCTTAACAATCCTAACTATATACCAATGATGACGAGACATTGTACGAGAAGGGACCTTCCAAGGACACCACACCCCCCCTGTACAGAAAGGACTCCGATACGGAATAATTCTATTTATCACCTCAGAAGTATTCTTCTTTGCAGGATTTTTCTGGGCCTTTTACCACTCTAGCCTCGCCCCTACCCCCGAATTAGGAGGATGCTGACCCCCAACAGGTATCACCACCTTAGACCCATTCGAAGTCCCACTTCTCAATACAGCTGTCCTTCTAGCTTCTGGCGTAACTGTTACATGAGCCCACCACAGCCTAATAGAAGGAGAACGAAAACAAGCAATCCAATCCCTCACCCTAACAATTTTGTTAGGCTTCTACTTCACCCTCCTCCAAGCCTTAGAATACTACGAAGCACCATTCACTATTGCAGACGGCATCTATGGATCCACCTTCTTCGTGGCCACAGGATTTCACGGCCTACATGTTATTATCGGGTCAACATTCCTAGCCGTCTGCCTCCTACGCCAAGCACTCTATCACTTCACCTCCAACCACCACTTCGGATTCGAAGCAGCCGCTTGATATTGACACTTCGTAGACGTAGTCTGACTTTTCCTCTATGTCTCCATCTATTGATGAGGATCATAATCTTTCTAGTATAAACACTACAGATGGCTTCCAACCATCCAATCTTGGTTAAAATCCAAGGAAAGATAATGAGTTTAATCATAACAATTTTAACTATTACCTCTCTCTTATCTATCGCTTTGGTGATCGTATCCTTCTGACTTCCGCAAATGAACCCCGATGCAGAAAAACTCTCCCCCTACGAATGCGGATTTGACCCCCTAGGATCTGCCCGACTCCCCTTCTCCTTACGATTTTTTCTTGTAGCAATTCTATTCCTACTCTTTGACCTAGAAATTGCCCTCTTACTCCCATTACCTTGAGGCAACCAGCTACCAAACCCATCAACCACTATCTCATGGGCCGCCACCATTCTAATTCTCCTCACCTTAGGACTTATCTATGAATGAACACAAGGAGGACTTGAATGGGCCGAATAGGGAATTAGTCCAACAAAGACTTTTGATTTCGGCTCAAACAATTATGGTTAAAGTCCATAATTCCCTTATGACACCAATACATTTTAGTTTCTCCACAGCATTTACTCTCGGCCTCATAGGTCTTGCATTTCATCGCACCCATCTTCTATCCGCCCTTTTATGCCTAGAAGGAATAATACTATCACTATTTATAGCCCTATCTTTATGAACGCTCCAAACAGAATCTACCAATTTCTCAGCAGCACCAATGCTACTCCTTGCCTTATCCGCCTGCGAAGCTAGCACAGGACTAGCACTCCTCGTAGCCACAACCCGAACCCACGGCACAGACCGACTACAAGCCTTAAACCTTCTACAATGCTAAAAATCCTCATCCCAACTCTAATGCTATTCCCAATAATTTGAATCACCCCAAAGAAGTGATTATGAACCGCCGCAGTAACCCACAGCCTATTCATCGCCCTAATCAGCCTCACTTGACTAAACTGAGCAGCAGAAACGGGTTGAACCCTTCTCAACCCCTATATAGCAATTGACCCTCTTTCCTCCCCCCTACTTGTCCTAACCTGCTGACTTCTTCCTCTAATGATTCTAGCCAGCCAAAACCATACCCGCTCTGAACCTCTCCCTCGACAACGAATATTTATTAGCCTACTTGCCTCCCTCCAGACCTTCCTCATTCTTGCATTTGGAGCCACAGAAATTGCTATATTCTATATTATATTCGAAGCAACACTAGTCCCAACCCTAATTCTTATTACCCGATGAGGAAACCAAGCAGAACGATTAAATGCAGGTATCTATTTCTTGTTCTACACCCTAGCAGGATCCCTCCCATTACTAGTCGCCCTCCTAATTTTACAAAACTCATTAGGAAGTCTTTCAATGATTACACTAAACTTCAACCAACCTCTATCCCTATCTTCCTGAGGAGACAAAATCTGATGAACCGGCTGCTTAATAGCCTTCCTAGTAAAGATGCCCCTCTACGGAGTTCACCTCTGACTCCCTAAAGCACACGTAGAAGCTCCAATTGCAGGATCAATAGTCTTGGCCGCAGTACTATTAAAGCTAGGAGGCTATGGAATAATTCGAATATCATCAATCCTCGATCCCCTAACTAAGGAAATAGCGTATCCCTTCATCGTACTTGCTCTATGAGGAATTATCATAACTGGATCAATCTGCCTACGTCAAACAGATCTAAAGTCATTAATCGCCTACTCATCAGTAAGTCACATAGGCCTAGTAGCTGCAGGAATCTTGATTCAAACCCCCTGAGGCCTAACTGGGGCTATTATTTTAATAATCGCCCACGGCCTAGTATCCTCAGCCCTATTCTGCTTAGCCAATACAACCTATGAACGCACACACAGCCGCACTCTTCTCCTTTCCCGAGGCCTACAAATGCTCCTACCCCTCACAGCCACCTGATGATTCATTGCTAACCTAGCCAACCTTGCCCTACCCCCCCTTCCCAACTTAATAGGAGAAATTATAATTATTACAACCATGTTCAACTGATCTCCCTGAACCCTGATCTCCACAGGACTAGGAACACTAATTACAGCCGGATACTCTCTCTACATATTTCTAATCACCCAGCGAGGCCCCACACCAGCTCATCTTATTGGACTAACCCCCTACCACACACGAGAGCATCTACTAATCTCCCTCCACCTCATTCCAGTAATATTACTAATCCTAAAACCAGAATTCATATGAGGATGGTTTTACTGCCGGTATAGTTTAATAAAAATGCAGGATTGTGATTCCTGAGATAAGAGTTCAAACCTCCTTACCCGCCGAGAGAGGCTAGTAGCAACAGAGACTGCTAATCCCTGCCCCCGCAGTTAGAATCTGCGGCTCACTCGGCCTTTGAAGGATAACAGTCATCCGTTGGTCTTAGGAACCAAAAACTCTTGGTGCAAATCCAAGCAAAGGCTATGCAAATGCCCTTAATCCTAACATCCTCACTAATACTAATCCTAGCCCTACTAACTTACCCCCTCATTACAACAATCAACCCCGCACCCAAAAACCCCACTTGAGCCATCACACACGTAAAAACCGCAATCAGCGCTTCCTTCATTGTCAGCCTCCTCCCTTTATTCATCTTCCTAGATCAAGGAACAGAAACAATCATCACCACCTGACACTGAATAAACACATCCACTTTTAACATTAACATTAGTCTAAAATTCGACTCCTACTCAATCATCTTCATCCCCATCGCTTTATACGTCACATGATCCATCCTTGAATTTGCTTCATGGTATATGCACACAGACCCCAATATAAACCGATTCTTCAAATATCTCCTAATATTTCTTATTGCCATGATTATTCTTGTTACAGCTAACAACATATTTCAATTATTTATTGGCTGAGAAGGCGTAGGAATCATATCATTCCTTCTAATTGGCTGATGACATGGCCGAGCCGACGCAAATACCGCCGCCCTCCAAGCTGTCCTATACAACCGGGTAGGAGACATCGGACTAATCATAAGCATAGCCTGATTCGCAATAACCCTGAACTCCTGAGACATACAACAGATTTTCTCACTGTCACACAACACAAACACGACCCTCCCCTTACTAGGACTAATCGTTGCCGCAACAGGAAAATCAGCACAATTTGGACTTCACCCATGACTGCCTTCCGCAATGGAGGGCCCCACACCAGTGTCTGCCCTACTGCATTCAAGCACTATAGTCGTAGCCGGAATCTTCCTTCTCATTCGCCTTCACCCACTCACCCACAACAACCAGATAGCTCTAACCACCTGTCTATGCCTAGGAGCCCTCACCACCCTATTCACTGCCACCTGTGCCCTTACTCAAAACGATATCAAAAAAATTGTAGCATTCTCTACCTCTAGCCAACTCGGATTAATAATAGTTACTATCGGACTTGACCAACCTCAACTAGCCTTCTTCCACATCTGCACACATGCCTTCTTTAAAGCAATACTATTTCTCTGCTCCGGATCCATTATTCACAGCCTTAACGACGAACAAGATATTCGAAAAATAGGAGGAATAAATAGCCTGGCCCCATTCACCTCAACCTGCCTAACAATCGGCAGCCTAGCCCTCACAGGAACCCCCTTCTTGGCAGGTTTCTTCTCGAAAGACGCCATCATCGAAGCCCTAAACACCTCTTACCTTAACGCCTGAGCCCTTATCCTGACACTAATTGCAACTTCTTTCACTGCAGTCTATAGTTTCCGAATCGTATTCTTTGTTACCATAGGAACACCTCGATTCCCATCTCTCTCCCCTATCAATGAAAATGACCCAGCAGTCATTAACCCCATCAAACGCTTAGCCTGAGGCAGCATTATAGCAGGACTGATTCTTACCTCAAACACCCTTCCCACAAAAACCCCCATCATAACCATATCCCCGCCCCTAAAATTAGCAGCCCTAACTGTAACAATCATTGGTCTCCTCACAGCTATTGAAATAGCCTCCTTAACATCCAAACAACTAAAATCAACACCCAACATTAAACTTCACAATTTCTCCAATATACTAGGCTACTTCCCAACGATTATTCACCGCCTAAGTCCTAAACTAGCCTTAACCTTAGGACAAACAATAGCTAATCAATTAATAGATCAAACATGACTTGAAGCCTCCGGACCAAAAGGACTTGCCTATACACAACTAAAAATATCCACCCTCATTAGCGACACCCAACGAAACAGCATCAAAGTTTTCCTAACAATGTTTCTTACAACCCTAGGACTAGCCTGTCTTATGACCCTGAGCTACGGGGTTCGTAGGGCCCCCCGACATAAACCCCGAGTCAACTCTAACACCACAAACAACGCTAAAAGTAACACCCAGGCACAAAAAAACATTATTATTCCCCCAGAAGCATATAATATTGCAACCCCCGCAACATCTGACCGAATCACCAAAAACTCTTTCACATTACTTAATGCCCCAGCACTATATTCATGAACCCCAAACCCAAAATACAAAGACCCCAACACCACCAACCCTAAATAAAACATCGCATACCCAAACACCGAATGGTCCCCTCAACTCTCAGGATGCGGGTCGGCTGCCAAAGCAGCTGAATACCCAAAAACAACTAGCATCCCCCCCAAATAAATCAAAAATAAAGTTAAAGCAAGAAACGGTAAACCAAGCGTCGCCAAAATTGCACAACCAACCCCCGAAGACAGCACCAAACCAAAAGCTCCAAAATAAGGAGCCGGATTTGAAGCAACCCCTACCATCCCCAAAACAAACACAAAAAATATAATACCAACGATACTTAACATAATTTCTACCCGGACTTTAACCGAGACTAACGACTTGAAAAACCATCGTTGTAATTCAACTACAGAAACTCCTAATGGCAAGCCTCCGAAAAACCCACCCCCTCCTAAAAATCGCTAACGACGCAGTAATTGACCTCCCAGCCCCCTCCAACATTTCAATTTGATGAAATTTTGGATCTCTTCTAGGATTATGTTTAGCATCACAAATCCTAACAGGACTATTCCTAGCTATACACTACACTTCTGATATTGCAACCGCATTTTCATCAGTCACCCATATCTGCCGCGACGTCAACTATGGATGATTAATCCGAAATATACATGCAAACGGAGCATCTTTCTTCTTCATATGCATCTATGCCCATATTGGTCGAGGACTTTACTACGGTTCCTACCTCTACAAAGAAACCTGAAACATTGGAGTCGTTCTCCTTCTATTAGTCATAATAACAGCTTTCGTTGGCTATGTACTTCCTTGAGGACAAATATCCTTCTGAGGGGCCACAGTAATTACAAATCTACTATCCGCCGTACCTTACGTAGGAAACGAACTTGTCCAATGAATCTGAGGAGGGTTCTCCGTAGATAATGCCACCCTCACTCGATTCTTCGCCTTCCACTTCTTATTCCCATTTGTGATTGCAGGAGCTACTATCCTCCACCTTCTCTTCCTCCACGAAACAGGATCCAATAACCCTGCAGGACTTAATTCAGATGCTGATAAAATCTCATTTCACCCATATTTTTCTTACAAAGACCTCTTAGGATTCGCAATCATACTTTTAGCTTTGACATCTCTAGCCCTTTTCTCCCCCAACCTCCTAGGAGACCCAGAAAACTTCACACCCGCCAACCCCCTAGTCACACCCCCCCACATTAAACCAGAATGATACTTCCTCTTCGCCTATGCTATCCTACGATCTATTCCCAACAAGCTAGGAGGAGTCTTAGCTCTACTATTCTCTATCCTAGTCCTTATAGTCGTCCCCATCTTACACACCTCTAAACAACGAGGCCTTACCTTTCGACCCCTAACCCAATTTCTCTTCTGAACTCTAGTAGCAGATGTCATCATTTTAACATGAATTGGGGGAATACCTGTCGAACACCCCTTCATTATTATTGGCCAAGTAGCTTCCGTAATCTATTTTGCCCTATTCCTAATCCTTACCCCGCTAGCAGGATGAGTAGAAAATAAAGCCCTAGAATGAAAGTGCCCTAGTAGCTTAACTCATAAAGCGCCGGTCTTGTAAATCGGAGATCGGAGGTTAAAATCCTCCCTAAGGCCCAGAAAAGAAAGAATTCAACTTCCACCTCTAACTCCCAAAGCTAGAATTCTAAATTAAACTATTCTCTGTATAGTCCTCAACCAAGTTTTATGGACGCAAGCATGATTATGTATATAACATTTAGATATCACATGATGATATTAATACATAATATGTACATATTACATATACTATGATATAGTACATAATATGTATAATCACCAATAAAGTATGTAAAGACAAACAAGTAACATATTAAATTATGGTATACTAAACCATGTCATTAAAATTCAGAATAAAGTTAAAATCAGATAACAAGTTGATTATTCCCTATAACATTATTAAGTATATTTTCCATGCGTTATTCACCTAAAATAGAAATGAATAAAGAAAACCAAATAAGAACCGAGCAATGAACTAAATAATTGCATATCATGAATGATAAGATCAGGGACAAAAATCGTGGGGGTTCCACTCAGTGAACTATTCCTGGCATTTGGTTCCTATTTCAGGGCCATAAATTTATTTTTACTCCCAAAATGAATTACAAAACATAAGTTAATGTTAGAGTACTATCGACTCGTTACCCACCAAGCCAAGCACTCTTTTAAAGGCATTTGGTACTTTTTTTCGGATAACTTTCATTCGCATTTGGCGACTCCCTCCTAATGTTAACTTTCAGGGTTGAACATTTCCTTGCTTGACAAAATAATGTGAAGTACTTCACCAACATTGATAGAAGACTTGCATAACTGATATCAAGTGCATAAGATACTGCTATATAACCTTAACATTTCCACTATTACTGCCCCCCTTTCTTAAACAAGTGCGAGAAAAGTTTTTCCGCGATCAAACCCCCCTACCCCCTACGCCCTAAGAGTCTTATGATTCATGTCAAACCCCTAAACCATGATAAGTCCCGACTAGCGCTTCTCAACGAATTCCGATACGTGTTGATTGTTATAGTGTTGCAAAAAATGTCATTGTGTA